TTGAAGAAATGACCTTAAATCTTTGTGTACTGACTCCTAATCGAATTATTTGGGATTCAGAAGTGAAAGAAATCATTTTATCTACAAATAGTGGCCAAATTGGCGTATTACCAAACCACGCCCCTATTGCCACAGCGGTAGATATAGGTCTTTTGAGAATACGCCTCAACGACCAATGGTTAACGGTGGCTCTGATGGGAGGTTTCGCTAGAATAAGTAATAATGAGATCACCATTTTAGGAAATGATGCGGAGATGAGTACTGACATTGATCCGCAAGAAGCTCAAGAAGCTCTTGAAATAGCTGAAGCTAACTTGAGTAGAGCTCAAGGTAAGAGACAAGCAATTGAGGCGAATCTAGCTCTCAGACGAGCTAGGACACGAGTAGAGGCTGTGAATGTTATTTCCTACTAGTCAAATACATCAAATCAAAATAATTAAAAGAAGTTCTTTAGAAGTTCTTTATTATACACTTTTGATTCCACCAATTGAACACAATCAAGTCTAATCTGATGATACAACGAAAAAAAGAAGATGGGTAGAAAAACTTATTAGATACCGGAGTTAATGGTATCTAATAAGTTCTACCTACTATTGGATTTGAACCAATGACTCCCGCCGTATGAAAGCAATACTCTAACCACTGAGTTAAGTAGGTTATTTATCATCACAAAAAAAGGACCCATCACTTCCGTGATTATAGGTAGAATATTATTTCTAAGCAATACCAATCCGCTACCAGTAAACGGATCAGAGAACTATCATGTGGGATCCTATCTTGTCTTGACAAGAAATTATCTATATGTTAAGATATTCATGACAAGGGCTATAGCTCAGTTAGGTAGAGCACCTCGTTTACACGTGCGCCAATGCTTTTCAAGGGAGCCCATTATGCAATGAACATAATTGATCTTATTGAGAAATCAATGTCTTACTCCATAGATTCGAGGGAACAAGAGAACAATAGCCTGACAAATATTTGATTCGGTTCGATTCGAGTGCGAATTTAGATGCCAAATCAAATAGAACCCGCCATTGATTTGCTAATTGATAAGGTAAATACCCAGTCCATTCACATTCAATGCTAGGCATAATGAGTATAAGGGACTCAAAAGAACCTCTTTTCATCCTATGAACTTTAAGGTGTATGAAGTCTCATATTTGACTCTTGCTGCGGAGCGATAGAGACTCCATTTAACTTAGGTTGATCTAGGCCGGAGGCAGACCTAAGTCAAGGTAACCCTTCTTTGAAACACTTTGGTATTGCTCCTAGATCAGAATAAAAATGATGAATCAGAGCACATGGAACCATCTTATTATCTTCCTGTAAAGAAAAAATATGGTGGACTAACTGATCTTTACATCAATCAGTTGATGAAAGAGCCCAATGCAACAAAATGCATGTTGGGTCTTTGAAACAGTTCGAATCATTTCGATAATAATCAGTTTGATCTGTTTTACCGAGAAGGTCTACGGTTCGAGTCCGTATAGCCCTAACACATTCCGTTTTTTTTTTGTATAGTATAGACATTCTATTTTAGTTTAGTATAGTTTTCATTTCCTCATTAGTACTTGTTTATGGACTGGCCGGTTCCTTTGTCCATAAAAATGAAAGCATTACCACACGCTCGTGTAAATACATAGATAGGGGCATGAAAAAAAAAATGCATTCCAACGGATCCAATCGCTATTTGTAAAATCTTAGGTAAAATACCTATCCTTCTTCATTAATCTTCATGGATAAATTAGATTACATATGACTTTTTTTCTGTCCACTCTCAAAGAGTTATTGATATACTTTTGTTTTGGTATACCCAATCCCAGTCAATTTATGAAGTGAAAATCATGACATGATCCTGTCTAAAAACTTCATCCTGACCAAACCAAATTGAATCCTAAGTTACGCGGATCTAGTACCTATTTTCTTGTATTTGTAGACGTCCCCCGACTTCGAATAATTGCTTTCTGGCCGAACAAGAACCCTAATTGGTTGTTTCAAAGATAATAATGCAGAGATAATGAATTGGTCCTTAATGTATCAACGTTCGTTCTTCTCTATTCTATGAGTTGATTTGAGGATTTTTTTTGGTCTGTCGAATAATAATGAATGTGTGATTCTTTCCATTACTTTCTATTAGAAGTATTCTATGTAGATGTAGATAATTTATCATTCCACCTATTTTCTACCATTATGTGCTATCTTTCATTGTGTAGTGTAAGTTTGCTCCAAAACAATCCCCCTTTTTGTAGCGAAATCTAACCCATCGGTTGGTCTTACTAAGTGTTATTGCTGTAACCAAACAAGTATTTTTGTTCATCCCCAATCCCAATCTTAGTACTCGATTCTTTTTATTTCTGGAGAGGGTTGGCAGGTATAGTACAGATTCCAAGTTTCTAATTTTCTTTGGTATAGCAAGGATCTTAGTTGTTCTATGAAAAGGTTCTCGCAACTCAACGGATTGAATCAAATCAATAAAGTAAGGAAAATGGAGATGAAATCT